AATTTTATTGATCCGTAAGAATAATGCCAGAAATTTTAATGTAGTATACACAACAATCGGAATTTCTGGCATTATTTTGACTGAGTTTATCAATTAAGCAATTTTGAATTTGATTCGGATAGTGATTCAAAAGGATGGTACATTTTTACACTCACAAAAGCGAATAGTTTTTTAGTACGAAGATTCTGTTGATTTATTTCTAGATCTAATTAATTTTTCATTAACTTAGTATCACAGTATCCTATGATGTAAGACAGGGCAAATGTGCATCTGGTTGCTTGCATATAACATATATGGTACAGAATATATAGGAAATAATGTACCATCACCGAATTTTGAATCGTGGATACATATAGATCCTTAACATACTGAAACGGCTGCCATTATTGGTATCAAACCAATAGCGATTCATACAAGCTAAATCTTCGAATCGAAAATTCGGCCAAAGAAAGAACTTGAGTTTAATTAATTCATTTTTATCTCTATCAAGGTGTTTACTTTCATCCAAAAATTGACCCCAGCTTTTTATGTTGTTCTCCTTGCAAAATACTGGATTTCTATCCACACCATTCCTATTCTTTAAATTGAAATTTAAAGAATTGAGAATTCTCAATTCTCTACGCCGTCTAGACGATAAAATCATTTCAGGAACAAGCAAATCAAAATGATCCTTATCAACATCTTTTTGTTTTCCGTATCTTTGATTAGTTTGTTGCTTACTCTTATGAACTAATGAAATACCTATGGCTTGATACATAAGAAATTCTTCCAGATCTTTTATAGACGAAGTTAATAGGGGTTGGAACTTCATCAAACCAAATTCCGCCCAGCTAAACAGAGTAGACTCCTTCGAATAATGACTGACAATTCTGTCTACCGGCAGATCTCCCATTTTCAAATAGGCTAAAAGCCTTCGTTTACTTTGTAAACGCCCTTTTGTGTTACCCACCATCTGCATTAAGCTCAGCCGCTCGAGCATATCCTCCTCAACTAGCCGCTCGGTGTGGATGCTAAAACCCAAATACTTCTCTTGAAGGTCAACGAAATCTACTAGCCTCGGCGAGTCACTCCGGTATTGTGTTTTTTTTTTACGGAACCCTTTTTCATAATCTTCTCTAATAACTTCTTGGATGTCTTCGATGTCGATGTCTTCGATGTCGATGTCTTCGATGTCGATGTCTTCGATGTCGATGTCTTCGATGTTTTGACTAACATTTTCTTTTCCTTTAGTTGCTTTTCCTTTAGTTGCTTTTCCTTTAGTTTCTTTTCCTTTAGTTGCTTTTCCTTTAGTTGCTTTTCCTTTAGTTGCTTTTCCTTTAGTTTCTTTTCCTTTAGTTTCTTTTCCTTGACTAACATTTTCTTTTCTTTGACTAACTTCTTCTTTTCCTTGACTAACTTCTTCTTTTCCTTGACTAACTTCTTCTTTTCCTTGACTAACTTCTTCTTCTTCTTCTTCTTCTTCTTCTTCTTCTTCTTCTTTTCCTTTGAAATTTAAAAGAAGTAACTTCATAGGTCTAAGCCACGGGTTCGTTTGATATATCCTCTTACGTAGCATAAATTCTGGGAAGAACCAATCTTCCTGATTCGAATCTTCCTCATTCGAATTCGCTCTGGGTGCCTTTAAGATTTCTTCATTCATTCCCATCCAATTAAAAAAGCTTTTTTTGTCTTCTTTGAGTTCTGGATCTTCTTTGAGTTCTGGATCTTCTTTGAGTTCTGGATCCTTTTCGATTTCTGGATCCAAGAGCATTTTTGGAACGATATCATAAATAAGACCTCTATTCTCATTCTCAATTATTTCAGAATTCTCATTCTCAATTATTTCAGAATTCTCATTCTCAATTATTTCAGAATTCTTAGTCTCAATTATTTCAGAATTCTTAGTCTCAATTATTTGAGAATTCTTAGTCTCAATCTTAGTATTTGTATTATGGTTAGGGTCGATCTTTTTCCCGGCCTCCAAATTGACTGGATATTTTTCTAAACACTTCCAATCAAAGTCCATATATTTTCTTTCAGGTTTTTTCTTTCGCATTTTTTTCAGAGACATATAAACCTTGTCTAGATAATTGTCTAGAGAATTCTTGTCTAGATAAACCTTGTCTAGATAATCCTTGTAATAATCCTCGTAATAATTCGTTTCTAGATAAAGCTGGTCTAGAGAATCCTTGAAATAAACCTTGTCTAGAAAACTCTTGTCTAGATAATCCTGATAATCCTTGGGATAATCCTTGTCTACATAAGTATTGTCTAGATAATTGTGTAGATAAGTACTGTCTCGATAAACCTTGTCTAGAAACTTCTTGTCTAGTATCCAATCCTTGAAATAAGTCTTGAAAACAATCTCCTCTGGTATATCAAATAAGTCGACCTCTTGGCTCTTATTTACTTGTAATGGCAATTTAGAAATAGAGGAGTCCTTCTTAGTTTCAGAAGAAATGTATTTATATGCTAAAAGATCATATTTATAGTTTTTCTTAAACTTAGTTTTTTGATTTCTTACTAATGAATATACTTCAGAATCATCTTGTTTTTTGGAATGAAGTAATGGGTCTTTTTCATATGAATCTCCTTTATTTAAATCGTTATTTTGAGGCGTATGGCGTCGGTTGACTTTATTTCGCCAGGCTTGTGCGCCTACTCGCTCCCAATGAACCTTAGATAAATTGTATTGAGACTGACCTCTTAACCAGTTTTTCCATGGATTCGTTCCAAAATTTCGAAGTTTCTTATGCTTTAATTCGGAATGGAATATTCCCTGTCTTTCAAAAGAATCCTTTATTGCAGTCTTAAGAAAAAAAGACGTTCCGCGATATTGAAGAACAGATCTTAACTTATCACTAACTAGGGTTTGTGATAATTTGTAAAATACATATGCTTGTGACAGGGAAGATAAATTTGGCAAGGAAGCAAATTTCGGAACAATCTGTGACTTCCGCTTAGTTATATTTTTTATAGTCGAACTAAAGGTAATTCTTTTTTGATTTGTTTCAGTATTGGAAATGTCTTTCTCAAAAAATTTTTTTGTTAAATTGATTCTAGGAATCTTAATGATACATAGAAAGATATCTAGGTATATTTTGTATATTTTTTCAATGAAAATTTTTTGAAAATAATTCCATTTACTTATTAATCGAACATTTCTTCTTTTTACAATTTTCCAAATATTTTTTGGTGATTCTACATTATTATTTTGCTTTTTGTTGTTAGGACTATTATTTAGTCCTGGAGTTACTTTTTTTTTTTCTTTTGTAATTCTTTCTATTTGATTTTTGATTGTGCTTGTTCTATTAATCAGATTTTGTATTTTTTCTTCTGAATTTGTAGAAGCTGTAGATCGAATTTGACTAAATGATTCATTAATTATCTCATTGCTGATTATAGAATCTTGTTCTTTTTGAGTTTCACTCGATTCATCTACTCCTATCCCTTTCAATCTTGTATTTTTTTTGATTATTTTCAAAATTGTGCTTTTTAGAACTAGAACCCTTTCTTTAAGCCGTTTTATGCTTTCTTTAAGCCGTTTTATGCTTTCTTTTGCGTTTCCTAGAACTCTAACAAAATTTTGCTTTATTTTTGGGTTGAAAACGCTTCTTATAAGTCGAAAGGCGCTCCCTTCCAATTTTTCTGCTGCGAATCTTTGACTTTTTTTGCCTAGTTCTTTAAAAATGGGCCCCCAAAAAATGGAAAAGGAACGGTTGGGTCGGGTACCACCCCAAGGATAGTCAGCTAGTCCCCAGACAGACCTTATAAAAGCATAATCGTTGGTTATCCTTTGTCTATCATCCGCTGTGTGCCAAGGTTTCAACTCTAAAGGCCATAAAACTTTGACCTGAAGACCGTAGTCCCACCACTCCTCCGGAAAGTTCCTGATGGATATGACGCCTATAGCAAAACCGTCATCGTTGCATAAAAGATGAGTCTCGTTTTCCCAGTCCTTTCTATCCTCAGCCCACTCGGGCTGCTGCAAAAATAAGATACGACCAATATTTTTAGCTATTATCGCTAAAGGCAATGCAATATATCTTCTCAAATAGGAGTTAAAAATTAATACGATACCTCTTACTCCTAGCCCATAATAAAGCTCATTCCATGCATCTATTCCATCCATCCGGAACAGCTCTTCTTCGGGGTCTAGTTCGATTTTATCTTTTTTGATTCTTTTCAATTTTTTCCGTTCTTTCAATGCTTTGCTTTTTTTTTCGTCTATCTTCCTTTTTGTCTTCCTTTTTGTCTTCCTTTTTGTTTTTGTCTGTTCTTTCTTAGGTCCCTTAAGAGTGAAAAAGTCCCCTTTTTTGATTCCAAACCTATGCATCAAATTTTGCATTTTCAAAACAAGGGGTTTCACTACCCTAAAAGAACTAGACAGTGTACTTTTTAAGAAGCCCAAAAAAAGAGGGGAATGCGGAAACATTTCAATCTGTCTTACAACAACTCCGTTTTTACGCCTTAGGACGCTCGCAACACCTTTGATGTCATCCTGATGCCAAAATTGGTCGCGCACCGCTCTCAAGGAGGTCCTCCACACGTCCTTATTCTCGGTTTTCCACTCGATATTGGTGGTGAGGCTGCCAACGTGAACATGAGCAAGGCTTTTCTCAAAGTCAATACTATAAGGGTCTCCCCCACTCTTGATCAAATCCTTCATAACCTTCTCATTAATCTCTTTAGCAATCTCCGGATCAATGTTATTACTATCTTTAGAAAGATTTTTGATAAGTAAATTTTGAGTATCCTGATTCAAAATAATTTCATATTTGTATTGTGCTGATATAATATCAAAGCACTCATCATCTCCCCGCTGGGTCACAAAGGATTCGCCCAGGTCGTATACGACCTCGCGGAGTAATACGTATGACCAGCGAGGGACGCGTTGACGGATGTGCGCTCGTCCCGCACTTTCTCCCACTTTATAAGTCCTTAGTTGCTGTAGCTTTTTTAGTTTTCGCTGGTTCCAATCAATGCTTCCCCCCCCTTTTTCCCAAGGCTTAGAAAAAAATTTTGCCAAAGGATTATAATATAATTTTCCTTCTGCTCTTAGTTTTAGTGTTTTACTTTTGAGTATCGCGAAGATTCTCTCTTCATATTTTGGGGACTCGAAAATGAAACCTGGCAAAAGGGTCTCATGAATTTGATTTAGAGCAAGGATTTGCTTAAGTTGAGATTCTGTAGGTTCATCGTCGATTCTTTCACGAGATTCTGTAGGTTCAGCGTCGATTCTTTCACGAGATTCTGTAGGTTCAGCGTCGATTCTTTCACGAGATTCTGTAGTTCCATCGTCGATTCTTTCACGAGATTCTGTAGGTTCAGCGTCGATTCTTTCACGAGATTCTGTAGTTCCATCGTCGATTCTTTCACGAGATTTTGTAATTCCATTTTTTTTTCTTCGACGAGATTGCATTGCGTTCTGGACTTTTTCACGAGATTGCATTTCATTCTTTTTTCTTCCACGAGATTGCATTCCATTCTTTTTTCTTCGACGAGATTGCATTGCATTCTGGACTTTTTCACGAGATTGCATTTCATTCTTTTTTCTTCCACGAGATTTACGAGATTGAATTACATTGTAGACTTTTTCACGAAATTCACCCAATTGAAGAAGTGCCCTTTCGTCGCGTAGACGTGCTTCTTCGCGTAGACGTGCTTCTTCGCGTAGACGTGCTTCTTCGCGTAGACGTGCCTTTTCTTCCCTTTTCTCCTGTTCTTTGCTTTTCGGTGCCTTTTCTTCGCTTTTCTCCTTTTCTTCGCTTTTCTCCTTTTCTTCGCTTTTCTCCTTTTCTTCGCTTTTCTCCTTTTCTTCGCTTTTCTCCTTTTCTTCGGGATCCTCGATTACTTTGCTAAATTTTTTGATTCTTCCACGAGAGGGCCCATTCAACAAAGGATCATACCTTTTTGGTAGGCAGAGGCAGGTTTCGTTCATTTTCTCAATACAAACCCGAGTCCTTTTGTCGAGTATATCTAGAAAAAGAAATCCCGTGTCTAGAGCCTCAATTCTCTTTATAAACTCGTTATTTAAGTTGTTTTGTCTTTGTTTGTTCTTATCAAGCCAATCTTTGTCTAGTTTATCAAAGGAGAGTCTTTCTACTGTGGACGAAGATATCATCCCTTTCGTCAGTTCCTTAAAACTAGAAAAACTAGGAGGATCTGTAAAAGATATTCTTTTTTTTCCATCACTTCGGCATGTATCAAAAAAATATTGTGAAGCTTCCTTTCTTACAGCCCCAAAAAAGTGTTGATTGCTTATGTATCGTACTGGACGAGTCCATTGAAACTGAAAAAAATCGGACGCTAAAGTGCTTTCCACCACTATGGGGTCTTTTTGATCTTTTTCTTCATCCAGATCCATTCCCCAACGCTGGGGAGGAATTTCTTCTTTGAATAGCACTTTTTTTCGTGCAATCTCCTCTTTCTTTTCCTCTTTCTTTTCCTCTTCCTTTTCCTCGTCCTCGTCCTCCCAGTAAGTGTCAGCTTCTCGGCCTTGTCTGGCTAACCAATTTGGTTGCAGTTGTGGGGCTTGGACGCTTGTCAGTGGATGTGGAAAAATGAATAAAGGTATTCTGCCTAAATAGTAGGCACAGGTAACAAATAAGAAAATATTCACGAACCGACCCGTGTTTCTCCTCAAGTTTATTAACAGCAAGTACTGAATTTCTGACACAACCCACTGAAAGGTTCGCATAAGGAATTCAAATTCTTCCCCAAGGGACCTAACAAGGTACTGATAAATCTTCTTTTTGTATTTATTCAATTCTGACTTAATGTACTTATTCAATTCTGCCACACGGTACTGAAAGTGTGAAAAACGGACCTGAAATTTTGCCCCAAGGTACTTATAAATGTACTTATCCAATGCTGACACAAGTTCCTTCTTAGATCTACTCAAAAGATAGATCCGTATCCAGTCGAATAATCTTTTCGTCAATAAAAGGAAACAAATGTGACCAATTAACCAACCAACAAAACTACTTGTTACAAATAACATCTTGTTGTTGCATCGAAACATATAAACGTTGACTAATCTGGCTAACGTTGAATTTGGTAAAAGGATCTGGTTGGCTAATTGAAAAATGAAAGTATTCAGGAAAATGAGGAAATTGCTTCTGGTACTGGTAGTGATAGTATAGTCCCAATTGTCGGCTGCGAAATAAAGCAAAAGATACGGTAGAAATAGTACAGTTAGTATATGAGGTGTCCACAATAGTCGATGCAGAGGCCTATTATAGATCGACATGAACCTCACGAGCTGGCCCATAATCAAACCAGTTATTGCTGCTGCCTTCTGCTCGGGTTCTTCAACGAAAAGGAAGAGATAAGCGGGCCTTATGGAGAATGTAGTTAGAAATCCATAATAGAGTCCGATCCCAACGACCGAATTGGTTATCTTCATACACAAGTTTACGAACGATTGAAATAGCATGATCATCACCTCCTTGGTTTTATTTTTTTTTTTTTCTATTGTCTATTGCAATAGACAATAAAATTTGTATCTATTTTTGTTTA